GGACGGGCGGAAAATCATTAGAACCGACTTCTACAAGAGCTTTTCTTTTTCCATAGAAAAAAAGGTGTTCAAAAAGAGTTTCAGAAGATGTTGATCGTAAATGAAAAAATTGGTTACAAAGAAAAATGAAGATGGATTCGTATTCACATACATAAGAATTATATAGAAACAAGAATAATCTTTTATTCTTTTTTGAAACAATGGAACTTGATTTCTTTGGAGTTGGAATAATAAGACTATTCCAATTCTGATACTCATAGAGAAGGAAGCGTAATAAATGAAAAAAAGAGGCGTCTTTCAACCAGGAGCGAAGAGTTTGAACAACGATTTCTAGATGGATGGGGTAGGGTATTAGTATATCTGACACATAATTTAAATGTACAAAATTGTCTTCTAAAAACGGAAATAGTGAATGAATTGATCGTAAATTTTGGGATTTGCCTATTTCTTCTTTCCTTTCTAAGGAAGATACTAATCTTAGGGAAAAGGGAATTTCCCCAATAACTGCAAATCCCTCTGATATCATTTGCGAATCTAAAGTTTTGTTATGCCCCAACAATAGGTTTTGGTTTGACTCATTAGCAGAAATAAGCAAAGGATTCTGTTGAGACATTCGAGTAATTAAACGTTTCACCATTAGTGAACTGTATTTATTATCATAACCAAAATTATCCACCAAAATGAATCTATTTAAAACATGATCATGAGCCAGTGCATAAATATACTCTTGAAAGATAAGCGGATATAGTAAGTCCTGTTTCAAAAATTTATCGAGTTCAAAATATCGTTGAAATTCCCCCATTTGAAATTAGATTTGAACCAAAGATAGGCATAAGCTACTTCTTGGATTATCAAATGATACATAGTGCGATACGGTCAAAACAAGGTAGTATAATAATAAAATAATATATACCTCGGAGACAGGTAAGCTCATCAACGGACTCTCCATCCTCTTTTTTTTTCATCTAATAGGTTTATGTTCGTTATAGGATAACAAGATGGTTAGAAATCTTTTATTTTTAAAACCCAATCGCTCTTTTGATTTTGGAAAGAATTATCTTTATCAATATACTGCTTCTTTTACACATTCCTCTCCAATGCATAAATGGAGAATATCAACATAGTTAGGATTCATAAAAAAAAGGATAATCCACTCATAGGCATAGGAGAAGCCGTTCCCGCATCAGGCACTAATCCATTTTTAACGTCTATCTAATTAGATCGGGTAATCATTCAAAGTTAAGAACAGAAGCCGGTTGCTTTTTTGTTTCCCTATAATTAGAGCCAGAGGGCTCTATCCATTTATTCACTCGACCCAACTTTTAATTCATTTTGTTCCGCCCCGATCCAAGCCTTCAAACAAGTCTTTGTACCGATCCGGTAAGAATGCAATATTCTCAGAATTATCTATTGCTACGACATGCTATTTTTTCCATTCATTCCCTTTCAGGATCAGTCGTGGTCTTACAAACTCTACCGATGGTATGGACGAATCCCTTGCTTCATCCAAATGTGTAAACGATACTAGCCGCACTTAAAAGCCGAGTACTCTACCGTTGAGTTAGCAACCCAAAGATCTAAAAACAATAGGATGTGTAAATGTCAATACAGTAAAAAAATATAACTAAATTTGAGTGCCATTACACAATCAAAACATTTTATTTTAAACTAAGAATACAAAAAGAAATCTCAAAATGAAATCGCTTTTGAACTGAACATAAAAATGAAGAGATCAGATGCAAATATACTAAATTTGCATATAATTAGAATTTAGAATAGATATAAATGTACAAGTGAATCAACCTCCCTTTCTTTTTTTTTCACTCCAATAAAAAATTATTGTATCACAGAGAATTCAACGAACCCATCAATTGAATGAAGTAAAATAAAAAACCGAACCTATGGCAAGAAACGATTTATACTTATACACGATCAAATTATATTTGTTCTATACACTGTTGTCAATATAAATGTTACGAAAAGAATACAAAAATGGAAATAATTTTAATATTCACTATTAAGGACTGGTGTTGGATTGGCACTACATAGATGCAAAAAGGTGTAAATAGTAGATCAAGGAATAAAAAGTAGTAAAAAAAAATCCGAGTTCTTCAATCAATATAAGTTGAGCGAATAAGCAAGTTTGATTCCGTGGTTATTATTATTTGTTAGTAGAGTTCCAATGAAAACCAGTCGATTGCAGATAATGTCATAATTTGGGAACAATACGAAAAGGCGGAGTAGAGAAGTAGAGAAAAGCTTATACTCTTTATTTTCATTTTGTTTGATTAAAGGGAAATTCCTTAAAAACCTCCGCCTTCTTTGAAATATCATGAACAGTTCCTGTAGGTTGAGCGCCTTTTTCAAGGAAATATAGAATAGCAGGAACATTTGAATAAGTTTGATTCTTTATCGGATCATAAAAACCAACTTTCCGGAGATCTCTCCCCTCTCTTCGGGATCGAACATCAATTGCAACGATTCGATAGACGGCTCATTGGGATAGATTAAAATACCCCCCCTAGAAACGTATAAGAGGTTTTCTCCTCGTACGGCTCGAGAAAATTATGTCTATGTATAAAATTAGAATGTCAAATAGATCCATAAAATCATCAAATCAATTAGACTATGATTAAAGATTTCAATTTTTTTCATTTAGAAATGTAAAACAAAAAATTGTACTCATAACTCAAGTGGGATAACTCTCAAATAGCTCACAATCCCTAAGCTATTTCATTTTTTGAGTGGTCTCTAGCCCCCTTCTTGTCTCGTTTAGAATCTGTTTTATTCTTCATATTTAGTTGTTGAGACAATGAAAAATGGTGTTTCCTTGTTCCAGGATCCTTTATCTTTTGTTTGAATCATTGGGTTTAGACATTACTTCGGTGATCCTTAATCCTTATCAAAATGGCAGCAACATACCTTTTTTGTGATTTCGTTCTATCAAAGAATCATCAGAACGATTGATTCACGCGTGTTCCACTTTTGATTGAAAAAGTTTTACCAAGTCCAACAAATTTGACTTTTTTTTAGATTTCGATTTGAAACTTTCTAAAATTGAATCCTTTCAACTTCTCAATTTCTATATAGAAGCTATATTTACGAAGTTGTTCAAACTTATTAATTGACACTAACCCTAGACCCTTACCCTTGAGAAATGAACCAATACTTTCTACTCGAGCTCCATCATGTAACTATAATTACCCCCTTTTTACATTACAACCCAAGAAAAAACTGATGGGTTCTAGTCGAGCAGAACAAAGGATGTCGAGTCAAGAGCACTTCTATTCGTAATAAAATGGTGGATTATTACATCCACAGCTGATCATGTCCTTCAAGTCGCACGTTGCTTTCTACCACATCGTTTCAAACGAAGTTTTACCATAACATTCCTCTAGTTTGGAACTAGTATTTAATTGATTCAATTATGGAATCATGAATAGTCATTAGTGCGATCGCTAAATAATAAGAAATCTGTACTTTTGTCCTTCTATATCTATAATAGAAATAGATATGAATAGAAATAGATATGAATGGGTAGTTAGTTTCTGAAAACGTCTCAGCACTAATTTTAAAATCCCATAGGTAGCAAATAAATGAAAGAACGGTCACTGCAAGTAATTTAATCCCGGATATTCGATAATTGACGATTCCAATTTAAGTGATCATAAGTTTTTTTTTCACAAAATACAAAAAAGGCCGTTGTTACGGAAATAGAATGATACCATGCATTGTATTTGACTTGAGGTTCCATAAGTTTTCTGTAACCTTCCTAGACCCCCCAAAAAAATATAATTTATATAGAATGTATGAATAATCCCTCGCCTCAAATTTTACAACAATTTATAGAACTCTTAGACCCAAACAAAAAATGACAAAAAACTCGGTGCAAAGAAAACAGATCTGTTACATATGTAATTTACTTGATCGTTTGTTAATGAGATTCAGACAGATACATAGATATATGTATTTCAATTAAATATTAAAACGAAAATATAAATATATAGGATAGGGTACCGAAATTAACTTCAATAGGAATAGCAGAGGGATGGGCACAGGCATACAATGATAGTCTGTCCAACTTTTTTTATTCAAACTAGTGTGGTGTGGGGTCTATGTTCCCATCTGACCTAGATAACAAAACAACTAGATTAAGTTACATCTCTGTCTCATTCGAACGCAATTTAGTTTGATAAAACAATATTCTTCTCTGAATCAGATAAGTCAAAATGATAAACAAGAATCATATTATAGCCACTACTCCACTCTAAAATTCAAATTAAAGATCTTAAAGAGAGTCTTGTTCAAAAAAGCAAGAGTTTTACGGATATGATATAATGGGTGCTCTGGGACGGAAGGATTCGAACCTCCGAATAGCGGGACCAAAACCCGTTGCCTTACCACTTGGCCACGCCCCATTTAAATTTCAATTCTGCACTAATAAACACTAATATGAGTGTTGGTTTTTCGTCAATTCCAATGCAAATACATATCTATGCACTATATTGTTGATAGGATTTTGCTACGTGTAGATATATATAATATAGAATTAAACTGGACTTGATTGATCATTACATATAATTTAATTAAGATATTGTATTGTATAAACGTATGATTTCTTATATTCTCTTTTTAGAATTGAAGGCTTTTGAATGGGTTGAAAGGATTTTTTGGTCTACTTTACTTTCTTCATTATTTTTTGCCTTATATCAATAACTCAATCAAAATACAATTATCTCCAAGAAAAAAATCTTTGTTATGCTTAATATTTTTAGTTTGATCGGTATCTGTCTTAACTCTGCCCTTTATTTGAGTAGTTTTTTCTTGGCCAAATTACCCGAGGCCTACTCTTTTTTAAATCCAATTGTCGATTTTATGCCGGTCATACCTTTGCTGTTTTTTCTTTTAGCCTTTGTTTGGCAAGCTGCTGTAAGTTTTCGATGAAATTTTGAATACTGTCTTAGCAAACTTAATTATTTATTCAAGTATTCAAGAAAAAAATTATAACAATTGATAAAATCATATAAGTCTTAGAGTATGAACCTTTAGTTGAAACATTGAAATTCTTGAATCACCCCATTTCTTCATTTTTCTTTTCTCGTCAAAGATCTTATATAGGATACCCCACAATTCGGTATTGCGGGTATTTCAAAATAAAATTAAAATTTTACTAAAGAAAAACCCTGTCTAAAAATTTTAAAAGTACTTCCTTTCATGGTGTCAAAATATGATATGTGATATAAAAATGGATAATCTATTCTCTAAAAAAAAAAAAGATCTTGGAGATTGTGTAATGCTTACTCTCAAACTCTTCGTTTACACAGTAGTGATATTCTTTGTTTCTCTCTTCATCTTCGGATTCTTATCTAATGATCCAGGACGTAATCCTGGACGTGAAGAATAAGCATCAAATAATACTTTTACTTGATCGAAAGATAACTAAAATATCAAGCTTTCCAGGGAAACGGAAAGAGAGGGATTCGAACCCTCGGTACGAATAACTCGTACAACGGATTAGCAATCCGACGCTTTAGTCCACTCAGCCATCTCTCCCAATTGAAAACGGATAATAACTATGTTACATTACATATAAAGTAAGGATTGAAATTCTCTCTTTATCCTTATTAAAATTTAAATCGACTTATATCTTAAAAAGATAGTATAGTTTAGTCTAATTAATATCTCTATTTAATTCTAATTAAATCCGAATAAAAATAAAAGTTCTATAATTTATATAATTATATATATATATCACGTTTATCAGCAATTCCAACTCTAAAGTACGGGCTCGCAAAATTTATGATAAAAAAAAAAGAATACCTCGTTATTTTTGTCGGATAAGGGCTTTTCCATGGCCTGGCCGGGTCAGTACCTAGCCGGGCCTTTTTTTGTTCCACTGAATCATAATCATAGATAATTAGCTGAATTTAAAAATGTTATTGAAGCAACAACAATAAGAAATCTTAAATTATAAGGAGGATTCTTTCTATTCCTATGATAGGGAATTCAAGTATCATTTCTGATTTTTGATTATTTTTTTTTTAAGCACCCTTTTCTTAATCGCATTAAGTACCCAACAAAACACGTCAACACTTCATTTTAAATAATTCTTGTCTGATCCTGTATTGATTACATCCGATTCGACAAAAGATCCATTTATAGATAATAATCGCATTGTAGCGGGTATAGTTTAGTGGTAAAAGTGTGATTCGTTCTATATAACCCCTTACATAGTTAAGGGGTCCTTCGGTTTTCTTCATATTCCGAAAAAAAACTTTATTTCTTAAAAGGATTTAATTCTTTACCTCTCAATGACAGATTCGAGGAAGAATATACATTCTCGTGCTTTTTATATTTTATACAAGGATCAATTAGCAATTGAAAAATTGGATTATGAAATTACGAAACATAATTTTTTTTTGGATCACTACTTCCAATTGAATGAGTAAAAGGATCTATGGATGAAGAAAGCTTTTTTCTAATCGTAACTAAATCTTCAATTTTAGATTTGTTTTTTGTTTATAGAGGGGAGATTGAAGCAAAATAGCTATTAAACGATGGCTTTGGTTTACTAGAGACATCGATATATTGTTTAGCTCGGTGGAAATAAAATTCTTTTCCTCAGGATTCGTTCAAATAGAAATAGAGAACGAAGTAACTAGAAAGAGTGTTAGAATCCTCCTCTTCTAGAGGGATCATCTAGAAAGCGAGTAGTTTAAAATGTATTCAGACAGTAAAGGCTGACATAGATGTTATGGGTCAATTTTTTTTTCAGTTACATCTTAAATCGGGGAAATTATCCATCTACCATAAAGGAGCCGAATGAAATAAAAGTTTCATGTTCGGTTTTGAATTAGAGACGTTAAAAATGATGAATCGACGTCGACTATAACCCCTAGCCTTCCAAGCTAACGATGCGGGTTCGATTCCCGCTACCCGCTTTCTCTTTTTAGTATTTAAAAAATTCAATTCATAATTTTATCTTAATCTATCATTGAATTGAATACGTAATTGCCGAAATTTGCTCACATACAATCCGCTTTTTATTTTTTTTTACGAACAAGAGATCCGAAGTAAAAAATACGAAAACAAATAGGAATGAAAGGCGTCCATTGTCTAATGGATAGGACATAGGTCTTCTAAACCTTTGGTATAGGTTCAAATCCTATTGGACGCAATTTTTTTCCATATATATATATATAATATATATTTTTTTGATTTCTATATTTCTATGTCAAGAAATATTTTTTGAATAATTTTCATTGAATCCGAGATACTTATATTTATTTTATTTAATATAAAAATATTCCAAAATTAAAATAATATCTAATTAATCTAAAAAAAAATCACCCTTTTTTTTCGTTTAAAATTTTGAAAAATCTAAAAGATATAAGAGTGATCCATTTTTTATGCTTGTTCCTGAAGTAGAAAGCGTTCCATCTGTTCCTGAATAGCTTCTTTCAAAATGGCTTCCGCTTCCTCGGTGAATTTCTTGGTAGA